GGGATTACATCCCGAGTTATTGCGAAGAAAAAAAATAAATAATGAAATTATGGAAGTAAATATTCTCGCATTTATTGCTACTGCACTGTTCATTCTAGTTCCTACTGCTTTTTTACTTATTATCTACGTAAAAACAGTCAGTCAAAATGATTAATTTGAATCTGAATTATTAGTTCTTATCAATCCTTTTTTCAATGATTGAAGAAATGAAAGAAAGGGATTAAAAGAAAATTCCAAGTCTTAAATGAAATGATCTGGTTGGAATCATAAAATGTGGTAGAAAGGACTATATATAGTCCTTTCTACCACACTTTAGAGTATTTTATATTATCTAATATTGTATACAATGATATTATCATATAAAGTTGTATTGTATACAGATATAGACTTTATCTAAATGGAGGGTTTATATAGATCAATTTACAATATGTATGTATATGATGTATTAGATGTACATCTAATCTAAATAGTAGACTAGTACATCGAAATAGCAGTCTAATTCTATTTCTTTTTTTCGCTACATCCACTCGATTTCGATCAACCCAAAATAATCGAAGGCCAATTCTTCTAATTCCTAGGTTTCTTATAATTTTATATATAGGTTCCGGGATCCATCAAAAGAATCAATAGAGGAAGAATAGTATAGGAATATACTATAGCAAAAGAAAACAAAACCAAGGAATTTTTTTGATTTCCCATCCCAAGAAGTCATTGATTGAGCCATTAACGGATCATTTACGAAGTTCTATGGTAACTTCTTCAGATTTTGAAAGGAAGTAGATTAGTAAAGGGGACTCGGACCATTTTTCATGCTTAAACATGACATGAGATGAGTCAAAAAAGCATAAAAAAATCTCTAGGAGTCTAAAATGTTAAATTAAATGTATGATATGTGGTGGATCACTCAGCGGAAGAAAGATCAAATTTTATTATGTGTAGAACCTCTTTGGACAACCACTAGTCACTTCCAGTAGAAAGTAAGTATCGTCGTAATCTAATAGCAGAACGATTTGTTCTTAGAACAGTGAAAGTAAAGAAAGAGAGAAACAAATAAAGAAAAAACTAGGGATTGGTTTTTTCTCATTGTAATATCCATAATTCTGGTAAGAACAGGTTTATCCAAACAGAATATTTAGGAGGAATTCGGTTGGAAAAAATTTCCTATCATGCGTAGATTTGAGTTTTGAAATACAACTAAACTATAGTAATCATTCGTTGTTTGATCGAATGGTTATTATTCATTATTGTCTTTCCAGTATAATTTTGAAAGAAAGACAAGCTTTTTAAAAATAAAGCTTCGAAAAAAGATCAATTAAACAATTGATACAATTCGATTACTCAATCGATTACTCAATCGATTACTCAATCAATTATTAATATACCTAGAGTCCACTCCTTCCCCATACTACGAGTGAAAGGGAAAATGTAAAGACTACCATTAAAGCAGCCCAAGCGAGACTTACTATATCCATGTGAATTATATCTCCTATTTCTATGAAGGAATTATTCCATTATTGATCAATAACCATAGTAGAATCAATGGCGCAGAGTCAAAATAGGATTCTGACTTAAGGCTATTGATGAACCAATTCAATGAATCCACTCGTAACAGATTCTTTATAGGATTTCTGGTAGAATTGGGAAGTATTAAGTAAAAATACGATACACACACCTTTTCCTTGCAAATTGCAAAGGAATGCTCCTAATGGAACATGTGGGAATAGTAAGACCTATTGTTTGTTTTGTTACCTTTCTTTCATAAGCAAAAAAAAAAAAAAAAAATATACCATCAAGATAGATAACTATCTATTGGATACCTACATTTCCTATTTGATCTAAGCCTTACTGTCTTTCTTTCTGTGAAAGAATGGGGAGACATCACTACCATTATTACATACATTTTTTTTGTAATCCCCTTACACGACCAAAGAAATCTTTTTTTTTACTTTGACCTTTACTCTGTTATTCTATAAGATAAGAGCCGACCAACCATCCTGATTGAATGTTTGAGTACTCGGAGTCTCTCATAAGTATGGATACAAAGTATCTTCAGTCCTTTCCACAACTCCTAAATTGATTTCCCATCAGCCTATCCAATCTAATTCCAGACAGAGTCAGTAGACCCTACGTTAGTGTAGGTAGTGTAAGATAATTAGGAAGTCTTGATAGTCTTTTGTATAATCTTTTCTTCAATCCTAGGAGCAAAAATGGAATGTCCTTTAGGAACCTTTGGATACCAAGATTTCTGACCTCTTACTTTCGTAGTTCTGGAATTAATAAGTAAGCCTTACCTCATCCCTATTGGTATATCTGTTTGGGCCGCTACCCAGAACCCAAACAGAGCCAGATTTTGAGAAAACAACTTACAGTCTTTTATAGAACTATGTATTCTATAAATCAAGTATCGACAAGCCCCGTCCTTTGCCTTTGCTTATGCAGGGCAAGAATTTGTCGAGTTCTATTCTATCAGTAGAATAAGAAATTCTAAGTATTTTGTTGA